TAAAATGTATGATCCCTTTTTGACTGGGATGTATCGTGGAAGAATCAAGAAATTGTTTTCATCTTCAATCATAAATTCTTCAATCATAAATAAAACTTCGATAGAAAATTGTACAAAAATATCTGAACTGAATAAAATTCATGAGATCCTTCTTCCCTATCCTAATTCTGCAGAATATGAACAGAAAATAGAAAAATCAGAAAAAAAACAAGCCAAAATTGATTCAAATAATAAGTTAATTTTTTCATTGAACGCAATTCTAACTAACCCTAAAGGTAAAAAAAAATCTAGTGGAATAAAAGAAATCGGTAAAAAACTCCCTCGATGGTCATACAAATTAATCAACGAGTTGCACCAACATTTTAAAAAACGACGAAAAGAACAAGGCCTAATGCAAGGGATGTCGCACCAGCTTCGAACAAGAAGATTTAAACGTACAGCTTTTTTAAATCGTTCGAGACGAACTTTAGCAACTTTTAAGAACTCTAATTTCAAGAATTATAATCTTTATAGAAAATTTAATAGAGATTTGGGTTTTATAAGTTATTTGGAAGAACCAGACTTTCGTCGATCCGTAATCAAAGGATCTATGCGCACTCAAAGGCGTAAAATTGTTATTTGGGGACCGTCTCAAAGAAATCCCCATTCCCCGCTTTTTTTGGAAAAAATGGAAGATTTTCCTTTTCCTATATCCGACCTAATCAAACTTTTTTTTAGTATTAGAGGTTGGTTCGGGAAAAAGACAGAATACAGAATTTTAGATCCACAATTCAAAAGTAAAAAAAGCACCCAGAAAGACACAATGGAATTCTGGGAGAACATTCCACATGCACAAAAAACAAGAAGTATTCTATTACTAGTTCAATCAATTTTTAGAAGATATATTAAATTACCCTTATTGATAATAGCTAAGAATATTGTCCGTATTTTATTACGGCAATCGCCGGAATGGTATGAGGATTTCCAAGATTGGAATAGAGAAATTTATCTAAAATGCAGCTTTAATGGTCTTCAATTCTCCAAAACAAAACTTCCTAAAAATTGGTTAAGAGGAGGTTTTCAGATCAAAATCCTATATCCTTTTCATTTGAAACCTTGGCACAGATCTAAGCTAGGACTCGATGATTCTGATAGAGATCTAAAGCAACAAGAGGATTTTGATTCTTGTTTTTTAACAGTTTTGGGAACGGAAACGGAATATCCTTTTGGTCCTCTTCGAAAAACACCTTCCTTTTTTGAACCCATTTTAAAAGATATAGACTATAAAGTCGAAATCAGAAAATTAAATTTGAGAGTTCGAAGAATTTTAAAAAAAATAAAAAAGAAAGAAGCAAAAGCATTTTTATTTGTAAAACGAATAATAAAAGAACTTTTAAACAGCAAGAAAATTCCATTATTTATACGGAGAGAATTTATATCGAGAGAAAGATATGAATCAAGTGAAACTCAAACAGAAAAGGGTTCCATAATAAGCAATCAGATAATTCACGAATCACTTAGTCAAATTGGATCTACAGGTTGGACAAATTATTCACAGGCAGAAAAAGAAATGAAACATAGGATTGATAGAAGAAACACAATCAGAAATGAAATAGAAATAATGAAAAAAAAAAAAAAAGTAACGCCAGGAATCAAAAAAAAGAAAAAGAATAATGCAGAATCATCCCCAAAAATTTTTAAAATATTAAAAAGAAAAAATATTGAATTAATAGTTCAATTTTTCATTGAAAAAATATACATAGATATCTTTCTATGTATCATTAATATGCGCAGAATCGCTCTACAACTTTTTATCAAATCAACAAAAAAAATTATTGATAATGATAAATACATTGACAATAATGAAACAAATCAAGAAAGGATTAATAAAACAAAACAAAATAAAATTGACTTTATTTCGCCTATAACTATAAAAAGGGCTTTTGATAATCTTAGAAATAGTAAGCGGAAGTCAGATATTTTTTTTGATTTATCTTACTTGTCACAAAAATATGTATTTTTAAAATTATCACAAACCCAAATTATTAACTTCAATAAGTTAAGATCTATTTTTCAATATAATGGACCGTCTTTTTTTCTTAAGACTGAAATAAAGGATTTTTTTGGAAGACAAGGAATATTTCATTCCGAAGTAAGACATAAGAAACTTCCAAATTCTGGAATGAATCCATGGAAAAACTGGTTAAGAGGTCATTATCAATACGATTTATCTCAGATTACATCGTCTAGACTAATCCCCTCAAAATGGCGAAATAGAATCAATCAATGCCATACGTCTCAAAATAAAGATTTAAACAAATGGTATTCCTCGGAAAAAGACCAATTACTTGATTCAAAAAAAAAACAAAATTCGACAGTGTATTTATTACCAAATAAAGAGGAGAATTTTCAAAAAAACTATAGATATGATCTTTTATCATATAAATATATTCATTCTGAAACTAAGAATAACTCCTATATTTATAGATCAGCATTAGAAACAAATAAGAACCAAGAAAAT